AAGCTATTATTGCGAAAATAGGTGAATACAACCAACTAGCATTAAGAATTTCATCTTTGGACCAAAAACAAGCAAGGGGGGGAATACCACAAAGAGAAAGTGTACCTACTAAAAAAGCATTTTTTGTAATTGGTACATGCTTTTTTAAACCTCCCATAAGAACCATATTCTGACTTTTATCTGGAGAATATCCAACAATAGCTTCCATTGAATGAATAATAGATCCGGATCCTAAAAACAACAATGCTTTCGAATAAGCATGAGTAATCAAATGAAATAAAGCGGATCGATAAGACCCCATACCTAGAGCTAACATCATATAACCCAATTGAGACATTGTAGAATAAGCTAAACCTCTTTTAATATCTTTTTGAGCAAGAGCTAAAGTAGCTCCTAATAATACTGTTATTATACCTATTAAAGATATGAAATTCATTATGTAAGGTATGATTCTAAAAAGAGGAAGAAGTCGAGCTACAAGAAAAATGCCCGCTGCTACCATAGTAGCGGCATGTATAAGAGCCGAAATAGGAGTAGGGCCTTCCATGGCATCAGGTAACCATACATGAAAGGGGAATTGTGCCGATTTAGCAACTGCACCGGCAAATAAAAGAAAGGCACACAAAGTAAGAAATAAAAAAGGAACCTCATTATTAGAAATCAAGTTATTGAATATTTGGAACAAATCCCGAAATTCAAAACTACCGGTTATCCAATAAAGACCTAAAATTCCTAATAATAAACCAAAATCGCCTACACGATTCGTTACAAACGCTTTTTGGCAAGCAGTCGCCGCACTAGGTCGTGTGAACCAAAAACCTATTAATAGATAAGAACACATTCCAACTAATTCCCAAAAAATATAAATTTGGATCAAATTCGAACTAGTAACTAATCCCAACATGGAAGTATTGAAAAAACTCATAGAAGCAAAAAATCGCAAATATCCTTGATCATGAGACATATAATTGTCACTATAAAAAAGAACCAAAATTCCAACAGTAGTAATTAATATTAACATAATAAAAGTAAGTGGATCGATTAAGTGACCGAACTCTAAAGAAAAATCATTATTAATGGTCCAAGACCATACATATTGATAGATAAAACTTCTATTTATTTGCTGAATAGATAGATAGACCGAAAGTATCATAACTATACTTAAGAATAAAATACTAGGAAAAGCCCACATACGGCGAAGATTTTTTGTTGCCGTTGGAAAAAGTAGAAGTCCCACTCCTATTAACATAGGAACTGGAAGTGGAATGAAGGGGATAATCCATGAATATTGATATGTATATTCCATAAAAAAACCTTTTTATTTTTAATTTTTATTTTTAATTAATTCTTTCTAATTCACCGGCTCTTATATCTTTTTATAGGTTCAATAAAAAATCAAGATATGGAAAACTTAAATAGACTTTTCTATTCCTAATTATTCTGAATCTTTCTTCTTTACCCAATACTTCAAATATTCAAATCAAGAAGTTCGAATTGGTCAAATGATATGAATATGATCAAGTTACTATTTCTATTTAAAATGAAATAACACACTAATTCATTTTATTAATATTGAATATTAAGTAAGATTTTTAGGAAAATGCAGAAAAAGATTCAATTATTAAAAAGATTCAATTATTATTACGTATTACGATAATTTATATCCATAGAGCAAATAATTATACCAAAATAGAGTAGTTAATACATTACTTTATTTTGATATAAATAATAGGATGATCCATATCAAAACTGGCCCCCCAAAAAAAGAACTAGTTCTTTTTTTTTAGTTCGTTTATTCATAATCATTAACTAATTCATGGTAGAACTGATTATTTTCCATTCGAATAAAAGACATTTCTTTTTCTTTGTAGAAAACGCTAGAATATCCCACACTTTTGTTTCAATACCAGGGAGAAGAAATAGACTTAAAAGAAAAGACGAAATTACTAAGATGACTTTTAGAAAATCATGTATCCTTTGATTAACTACTAGTTTAATTCGAATTTTAAAATCAAAAAAATGTGTACTCGCTCTTTTCTTTTTCTTTTGAGCTTGACCAACTAATAAAAAACTACAGTAATTTAAAGAATTTGGAATTTGTTAGGTAAGGATTGGTTTTTTTGAACTTTTTGGTGTATTTTGTTACATGTATAAATAGAGCACGACGAAAATAGACAGAGATATAAAAAAAAAAGAAAAAATGGAATTGTTTGACCAATAGATGTCTTTCACATTCAACTAGAGAAATGAATAACTTTTTCAAATTTTTCATGGCAGTTCCAAAAAAACGTACTTCTATCTCAAAAAAACGTATTCGTAAAAACATTTGGAAAAGGAAGGTATATTGGGCAGCGTTGAAAGCTTTTTCCTTAGCGAAGTCTCTTTCTACCGGGAATTCAAAAAGCTTTTTTGTGCGACAATTAAATAGTCAAACACTCGATTAAATAATCTTAATCTGAAAATGGTACTTTTTTTTTTTTTAAAAAAAGATACAAGGTTT